ATCATGAAAAGTAAAAAGGGGTAAAGTCACTTTGTGTTGATTGTTTTCGAAATGGAAATTTTCTTCTTCGGCATGTAAAAAGGGAATAAATAAATCAATCAAATTTCGGGAGGCTTCATGAAGTGCTTCTTTAGGAGTTAAACTTCCATTTGTCCATATTTCGATAAAGAGTATCTCTTGTTTTTCATTCCCATTCACATAAGAATGAATACTATGATTCGCATTTCGAACGGGCATGAATACAGCATCTATAGGATAACTGCCGTCTTGAAAGTTATTTGGCGTTTTTATACGATATCCACGATTCCTCTCGATTTGTAATTGAATACACAAATTAATTGGTTCTGTTAGGTTAGCTATATGCTGTGTATTATCAACGATTTCTACAGAGGGCGGTAAAATGATGTCTTGAGCAGTTACATACCCAGGACCCTTGACACAAATAGACGCATTACGAGTTCCATACAGATTACTTCTCAATACAATTTCTTTCAAATTCATTAAAATTTCATGTACAGATTCTTGAATACCTACGATGGTAGAATATTCGTGTGGTATTTTCTCAGATCTTGCACGTGTAATACATGTTCCTTCTATTTCTCCGAGTAAAGCTCTTCGCATCGCGATGCCTATTGTATCGGCTTGGCCTTTCATAAGTGGGGCCAGAATAAAGCGTCCATAATAAAGACGCTTACTGTCTGCTCTTGATTCAACACACTTCCACTGTAGTGTCCGAGTAGATACTGTTACTTTCTCTCGAACCATAGTAATATTATTTGATCAAATCATTGAATTATTTATTTCTCTTGAAATCTCTTCAATGTTTACACACGTCTTTTTTTGGGGGGCCTGCAGCCATTATGTGGCATAGGGGTTACATCCCGTATGAAACTTAATAGTATACCACTTCTACGAATAGCTCTTAATGCCGCATCTCTCCCGAGACCCGGGCCTTTTATCATGACTTCGGCTCGTTGCATACCTTGATCCACCACTGTACGAATAGCATTTCCCGCTGCGGTTTGAGCGGCAAATGGTGTCCCTCTTCTTGTACCCTTGAATCCACAAGTACCGGCGGAGGACCAAGAAATTACTCGACCCCGTACATCTGTAACAGTCACAATGGTATTGTTGAAACTTGCTTGAACATGAATAACTCCCTTTGGTATTCTACGCGCATTCTTACGTGAACCAATACGTCTATTTCTACGTGAACCAATTTTTTGTATAGGTTTTGCCATATTTTACCATCTCATAAATATAAGTCAGAGATATATGGATATATCCATTTCATGTCAAAACAGATCCTGGTTTTTTTACTGATTTTTTTTTACTGATTTTTTGTACGTCTGTACATCAGGTCCTTTAGATTTTTTGAGTCCTTTTTGGTTTAAAAAGATTATCCTTGTCTTTGTTTATGTCTCGGGTTGGAACAAATTACTATAATTCGTCCCCGCCTACGGATCAATCGACATTTTTCACAAATTTTACGAACGGAGGCCCTTATTTTCATATTTATCACTCCTTATTCTTAATTCGGAATCTACTTAATTGGAAGAAAATAAGTTTCTTAAAATTTTTAACTTCGAATTGTATCCCTACGAAAGAATGTTGAAATCAAAAAACCACCTAATTATTTGAGTCTTTACTTTTGAATATACAAATGAATATACAAATTATATGCCCTTTAGTTGAATCATAAGAACTTACCACAATTTTTATTCTATTTACTGGTAGTATACGTATAAAATTACGTTGAACCTTTCCCGAAGCAAAACCCAGAATCGGATTTTCGTTATCTAAACGAACTCGAAACATACATACCGTTGGGACGTAGTTCAGTAATTAAACCCTCGCGAATCCGTTTTTGTTCTTTCATTCCAGGTAAATAAAACGGCTTTGAAGCATCAACTAATCAAAGAGGCATAATATTAGAAACCTACCCTTTACTCTTTTTTTTTTCACAAATATGAAAGTTCCGCATATAATTCGGCTATCAGAAAGATTACCATATATAACACAAAATTTCCCCGCCGATTCCTTCTATTCGAGCCTCTCGGTCTGTCATTATCCCTCGAGAAGTAGAAAGAATTACAATCCCCATTCCGCCTAAAATTCTCGGAATTCGTTGATAGTTAGAATAAATTCGTAGGCCGGGCCGGCTGATCCGTTTTAAATTTAAAACAGTTCTATATGATCCTTTCCTATTTCTCCTATGTCGTAGGGTTAAAACCAAAAAATATTTATTGCTTTCCTGATGTTTTCTCACGTTTTCAATAAAACCTTCTCGTAAAAGGATTTTAACAATATTTTCAGTCATGTTAGTAGATGGTATTCGAACTGTTCTTTTTTCATTCATGTCAGCATTTCGTATAGAGGTTATTATGTCAGCAATAGTGTCTTTACTCATGATAAACTAAGATTATTGTTGCCCCCGAATTTGGATATAATCAACATGCTCTATTTCTTTTTTTCTGAATTCATAAATATTTATGAATTTAAAAAGGTATATGCGTGATATACAAACAATCTACTAATTTAATTTAAATTAATCCATTTCATTCAAATACTATAAACTATATCACGGTATTCCCTTATAATACTTCAGGTGCTAATGAAACTATTTTAGTGAAATTTAACTGTCTTAATTCCCGGGGGATCGCGCCAAAAATTCGGGTTCCCTTTGGATTTCCTTCTTGATCAATAACAACTGCAGCATTGTCATCATATCGTATTATCATACCGTTGTCGCGTTTGAGTTCTTTACAAGTACGTACAATTACAGCTCGGATCACTTCTGATCTTTCGAGAGGTGTATTTGGTACTGCTTCTTTGATTACAGCAACAATAACGTCACCAATATGAGCATATCGTCGATTACTAGCTCCTATGATTCGAATACACATCAATTCTCGGGCCCCGCTGTTATCCGCTACGTTCAAATGGGTTTGAGGTTGAATCATATCTTTTTTTTTATTGGTTTTGTCTTTTTCAATGTAAAGGGTGAAAAAAAAAAAGAAATATTGTTTGTTCAAAACAAAACAAGAAACCTACAATTGTTTTTTATCAAAAAAATTCTTTCCTTTTGTTCTACATTCCTATCCTATACCGAAAGAATGAATTGAGTTCGTATAGGCATTTTTGATGCCGCTATTGAAATAGCCCTTCTGGCTATATTTTCTGCCACTCCGCTCATTTCATAAAGTATTCTGCCGGGTTTAACAACAGCTACCCAATATTCGGGAGATCCTTTCCCCGAACCCATACGTGTTTCTGTAGGTCTTACTGTAACTGGTTTGTCTGGAAATATACGTACCCAGATTTTTCCACCGCGGCGTGCATTTCGTGTCATTGCTCGCCGCCCCGCTTCTATTTGTCTAGACGTGATCCAAGCGGGTTCAAGTGCTTGAAGAGCATATCTACCAAAGCAAATACGATTACCTCGATAAGACATTCCTTTCATTCTTCCTCTATGTTGTTTACGGAATCTGGTTCTTTTGGGGTTATAGTTGATGGTTGTTTATCAATTCCACCCATCTCTACTACAGAACCGGACATGAGAATTTCTTCTCATCCAGCTCCTCGCGAATTAAACGATTAAAAATAAAATACATGGTGAATAATATACTGAATCGGGGGATTCTTTGAAATTTCATTTAATAATTTTTTTCTTTTGATATATAATTAACCGCATATTCTATTTATAGATAATGTCATTTAGGTATAATGAATGTTATAATGAATCTTTATTTTGCTTTTTATTATCATATCGAATTTACTCAAATTTCTAAAAAAAAATTCGCGGGCGAATATTTACTCTTTCAACATTCAGTTGTAAGATTAGTCTATGACATGACCTTTCAAAAAAAAACGATTCTGGTTCGTTCCGCCATCCTACCCACTGAATCATTAGGATTCGTTTTCAATAGAATCTTATGCATTCACAGGTTCTGTCGTTCCCACCACCTCTCGAGTAATGATTAGGTCTGAATTCTACAATGGAGCCCCTAATGAAATTTGTTTTTGAGTCAACCCTCTCAGTCTTTATTGGCTCGGGGCTCTTGATTTGTGGTTCTATCCACGTATTTGTCTAATGTCTAATTAGGGATCAATCAGTATTGATGCTTTATTACATTCCTTTTTATGAGATGACTCATAGACCGTACATATTGGAATCATATATCGTTGATATTCTTGTTCTATCTTTCTCTCACCTTTCCATTTATCTGTATACTTTTCTTGCTTTACAACTCATAATCAGATTGGTTTTTCTTTTTTGTTTATGCAAAAAAGATTTCAGTTGCTACAAAGATATGACTTATATATCATATTTTGACTGGCTCTTTCTTTATATCCAGATAATGCGAAGCGATGAGTTGGTTATTAGTTCTATAGTTATTAGTTCGTATTACGGGTTTTTCCATTTTTTTTGAATCCTAATCCGAATCTTAAAAAAACCAACGAGTCACACACTAAGCATAGCAATTATATCAAATGATTAATTGAATTTTTATTCAACCTTATAGAATTGTTCATTTTTTTTATCACTAAATAGAAATAGAACTAAATACAAGTCAAGTAAATGCTTATTATTCTTCGTCTACAAATATCCAAATTTTGATACCTAATACCCCATAGATAGTTCGAACTGCGTAGGAACAATAATCTATTTTGGCTCGAATGGTTTGTAGAGGAACCCTACCTTCTCTGATCCATTCGACACGTGCAATTTCTTTTCCGTCGATACGCCCTGCAATTTGTACTTGAATTCCTTTTGTACCTGCCTGCTCAGTTAATTCAATAGCCTTTTTCATTGCTTTGCGAAATGAAACTCTATTTTTTAATTGTCCGGCTATAAATTCCGCAAGAATATTGGGGTGCCCATAAGGGTTTACAATTCTTGTAATAGCAATGTTGAGTTTTCGGTTTACACAATTGAGTTCTTTTTGTACATTGAACTGTAATTCTTCGATTTTGCGAGTCCTGTCTTCTATTAATAA